AATGATTTGCCTGATAAAAGGACTATTTTGATAGAATAGATTATATGCTATTTTAAAATGCTTATTCATTATATTTAATAGAATTAAACTATTTCTAAAAGAATCAAAATCTTTTATGCTTCTTACATTAAAATATAAAAAGATAAGCTAAAATAAGCTTTTAGGTTCATACCCTAAATATAAAGAATAATCTTTTCTTTTTAATATATAAAAATTTATCAAAACTATTATTTTTATTTATATTAATTAGAAGTTCAATTATTGTTATTTCAGCAAATTCTTGATTAAGAGCTTGAATAGCCTTAGAAATTAATTTATTATCTTTTATTCCTTTGATAATTAACTCAAAATCAATAATATCTACTGAATCTTCTTTAAAATATTTTTTAACTCAAGTTATAGCTTCCTCATTATTATTATTTTTTATTATTATATCTTTTTTAAATTTAAATTTCATATTTCAATTATTTTATTTTTTTAATAATAAAATAATGTATATTATTATTACTTTAATAATCAAAAGTGGGGTTGCCCCCCTCCACTTTTGATTTCCAAGAGTAGTAGAAGGTATTTCTTGAATAAATATTATACTATTAATAACATGACAAAAAATTGCCCCCTTAATGTTAATTTCTTATAGTTTAATAAATAATAATAAAAATATTTTATTTATTTTTATTATTATATCTTCTTTAATTGGATCAATACAAGGGTTAAATCAAACTTCTTTAAAAAAATTAATAGCCTATTCTTCTATTAATCATTTAAGATGAATTTTAGCTGCAATAATATTAAATAATAACCTATGAATAATTTATTTTTTATTATATTCTTTTATATCTTTTCTATTAATCTATTTTTTTTATATTTTTAATTTATTTTTTATCAATCAAATTAATTATATAAAAAATATAAAATCTATTAAATTTATTTTTTTTATAAATTTAATATCTTTAGGAGGACTGCCCCCCTTTCTAGGATTTATTCCTAAATGATTAGTTATTCAAAATTTAATTTTTAATAAATTTTATTTTTTAACTTTATTTATAATTATAATAACTTTAATTACTTTATTTTTCTATTTACGAATCTCTTTTTCAACTTTTATAATAAATTCTTCAAATTTACATTGACAAGTTCTAAAAAATTATAATAATAAAAATTTTAATTTTATTATTATATTATCATTTGTAAATTTATCAAACCTAATTCTATTTATTAATTTTATATTTATAATTTTCTAACTTAAAATTTTTATTTAATAAAAGGTTTTAAGTTAGAAAAACTAATAACCTTCAAAGTTATAAATATAAGATTTACCCTTTTAAGCCTTAATAAATTATTTATTCCTTTAGAATTGCAGTCTAATATCATTATTGACTATAAAGCCATTGATTTGATTAAAAAGATTAATTATCTTATAAATAAATTTACAGTTTATTGCTTAATTTTTCAGCCATTTAATCGCAACAATGGCTTTTTTCAACTAATCATAAAGATATTGGTACTTTATATTTTATTTTTGGTGCTTGAGCAAGAATAATTGGAACTTCACTAAGAATTTTAATTCGAGCTGAATTAGGTCATCCAGGATTTTTAATTGGAGATGATCAAATTTATAATGTAATTGTAACTGCTCATGCTTTTATTATAATTTTTTTTATAGTAATACCTATTATAATTGGTGGTTTTGGTAATTGATTAATCCCATTAATATTAGGAGCTCCTGATATAGCTTTTCCTCGAATAAATAATATAAGATTTTGAATACTGCCCCCTTCATTAACTTTATTACTAATAAGAAGAATAGTTGATAATGGAGCTGGTACTGGTTGAACAGTTTACCCCCCTCTATCTAGTAATATTGCACATGCTGGATCTTCAGTAGATCTTGCTATTTTTTCTCTTCATTTAGCTGGAATTTCATCTATTTTAGGAGCAGTAAATTTTATCACAACTGTAATTAATATACGATCTACAGGAATTACTCTTGATCGTATACCTTTATTTGTGTGAGCTGTTGTAATTACAGCAGTATTACTACTACTATCTCTTCCAGTTTTAGCTGGAGCCATTACTATATTATTAACTGATCGAAATTTAAATACCTCTTTTTTTGATCCTGCAGGAGGAGGAGATCCTATTTTATACCAACATTTATTTTGATTTTTTGGACATCCTGAAGTTTACATTTTAATTTTACCAGGATTTGGTATAATTTCTCATATTATTAGTCAAGAAAGAGGAAAAAAAGAAACTTTTGGTTCTTTAGGTATAATTTATGCTATATTAGCTATTGGTTTATTAGGATTTATTGTATGAGCTCATCATATATTTACAGTTGGTATAGATGTAGATACTCGAGCTTATTTTACTTCAGCAACTATAATTATTGCTGTACCAACAGGAATTAAAATTTTTAGTTGATTAGCAACATTACATGGATCAAAATTTACTTATTCTCCAGCTTTAATATGAGCTTTAGGTTTTGTATTCCTTTTTACTGTAGGAGGCTTAACAGGAGTTGTTTTAGCAAATTCTTCTTTAGATATTATTTTACATGATACTTATTATGTAGTTGCTCATTTCCATTATGTTTTATCTATAGGAGCTGTATTTGCAATTATAGGTGGATTTATTCATTGATACCCTCTTTTTTCAGGTTTAACAATAAACCCTAAATTATTAAAAATTCAATTTTTAATTATATTTTTAGGAGTAAATTTAACGTTTTTTCCTCAACATTTTTTAGGTTTAGCAGGTATACCTCGACGATATAGAGATTATCCTGATATTTTTACATCTTGAAATATTGTATCTTCTTTAGGAAGATATATTTCATTTTTTAGTATTATAATATTTATTTTTATTATTTGAGAAAGAATAATTATATCTCGTAATATTATTTATCCTATTCAATTAAATTCTTCTATTGAATGATACCAAGAGCTGCCCCCTTCTGAACATTGTTATTCTGAACTACCTATTATAACTAATTTCTAATATGGCAGATTAGTGTAATGAATTTAAGCTTCATATATAAAGAAATTTTCTTTTATTAGAAATAAATTTATATGCCAACATGATCTAATTTAAGATTCCAAGATAGAAATTCCCCACTAATAGAACAATTAATTTTTTTTCATGACCATACTCTTTTAATTTTAATTATAATTACAATATTAGTAGGATATTTAATACTTATGATATTTTTTAATAATTATATTAACCGATTTCTTTTATCAGGTCAAATAATTGAAATTATTTGAACAGTATTACCTGCAATTATTTTAATATTTATTGCTTTACCTTCTTTACGATTACTATATTTATTAGATGAAATTTATAATCCAACTATTACTGTAAAAGCAATTGGACATCAATGATATTGAAGTTATGAATATTCAGATTTTTCAAATATTGAATTCGATTCTTATATAATTCCAATTAATAATGAAACAAATTTAAATAATTTTCGTTTACTTGATGTAGACAATCGAATTATGCTACCAATAAATTCTCAAATTCGTATTTTAGTTACCGCTACTGATGTAATTCATTCATGAACAATTCCTTCTTTAGGTGTAAAAGTAGATGGAACACCAGGTCGGTTAAACCAAATTAACTTTTTTATTAATCGACCTGGTTTATATTTTGGTCAATGTTCAGAAATTTGTGGTGCAAATCATAGTTTTATACCTATTGTTATTGAAAGAATTTCTCCAATAAATTTTATTAATTGAATTAAAAATATAAATTACATTAAGTAACTTAAAATAAGTATTGGTCTCTTAAACCTATAAATAGTAATCTAATAACTACTCTTAATGATAATAAAAAAATTAGTTAAATAAATATAACATTAGATTGTCAAACTAAAATTATTAAATCATTAATATTTTTTAATTCCTCAAATAGCTCCAATAAGTTGATTATTTTTATTTTTTGCTTTTTTAATTATTTTTTTTATATTTAATATTTTAAATTATTTCAATTTTTTCTATAATAATAATTCTAAAAAAAATAATAATAAATTTTTATTTAATTCATTAAATTGAAAATGATAACTAACTTATTTTCAATTTTTGATCCTTCCACCTGTATTTTTAATTTATCTTTAAATTGACTAAGTACTTTTATTGGATTATTAATTATTCCAATAATTTATTGAATTATACCTTCTCGTTATAATTATTTATGAAATATAATTATATTAACTATACATAAAGAATTTAAAATTTTAATTGGAAATAAATTTAAAGGAATAACATTTATTTTTATTTCTCTATTTTCTTTTATTTTATTTAATAATTTTATTGGATTATTTCCTTATATTTTTACTAGTACAAGTCATTTAAATTTTTCTTTATCAATAGCCTTACCATTATGATTAACTTTTATAATTTATGGTTGATTTAATAATACCCAACATATATTTTCACATTTAATCCCTCAAGGAACACCTCCTGTTTTAATACCTTTTATAGTATGTATTGAAACTATCAGAAATATTATTCGACCTGGAACTTTAGCTGTTCGGTTAACTGCAAATATAATTGCAGGTCATTTATTATTAACTTTATTAAGAAATAATGGTCCAATTATATCAATTTATTTTATTTGAATTTTAATTATTATACAAATTATTTTATTAATTTTAGAATCTGCTGTCGCAATTATTCAATCTTATGTATTTACTATTTTAAGTACTTTATATTCTAGAGAAGTAAATTAATAAATGTCAATACATTCAAATCATCCCTATCATCTAGTAAATTATAGTCCTTGACCTTTAACAGGAGCAATTGGAGCTCTAACAATAGTTTCAGGATTAGTAAAATGATTTCATCAATATAATAATAACTTACTAATATTAGGATTTATAATTACATTAATAACTATATATCAATGATGACGAGATATTTCCCGAGAAGGGACATTTCAAGGATTACATACTATACCTGTAATTTTAGGCTTACGTTGAGGAATAATTCTTTTTATTATTTCAGAAATTTTCTTCTTTATTTCATTTTTTTGAGCTTTTTTTCATATAAGATTATCTCCCAATATTGAATTAGGTTCTATTTGACCTCCAATTGGTATTACACCCTTTAATCCTTTTCAAATTCCTTTATTGAATACTGCTATTTTATTATCTTCAGGTATTACTGTAACTTGAGCTCACCATAGTCTTATAGAAAATAATCATAGACAAGCTTCACAAAGATTATTTTTTACTATTTTATTAGGGTTTTATTTTTCCATTCTTCAAGCTTATGAATATATCGAAGCTCCATTTTCAATTGCTGATTCTGTATACGGTACAACATTTTTTATTGCAACAGGTTTTCATGGACTACATGTCTTAATTGGTACAATATTTTTATTAGTATGTTTAATTCGTCATTTAATAAATCATTTTTCCAATAATCATCACTTTGGTTTTGAAGCTGCTGCTTGATATTGACATTTTGTAGACGTAGTTTGATTATTTTTATATATTTCTATTTATTGATGAGGTAGATAAATTTATATAGTATAAAGTATATATGACTTCCAATCATAAGGTTTAATTTAATATAATTAATATAAATAATTATATACTTAACAATCATTAGTTTAATAATTTTTTTAATTTCTAATATTATTATATATATAGCCTCCTTACTCTCAAAAAAAATAATTATTAATCATGAAAAAAATTCTCCTTTCGAATGCGGATTTGATCCAAAAACTTCTTCTCGTTTACCTTTTTCTCTACGATTTTTTTTAATTACAATTATTTTTTTAATTTTTGATGTAGAAATTGCTTTATTAACTCCTATAGTAGTCATTATAAAATACTCAAATTTATGAAATTGAATATTAATAAGAAATATTTTTATTATTATTTTATTAATTGGATTAATTCATGAATGAAACCAAGGTGCCTTAAATTGATCAAATTAGGGATATAGTTAATTATAACATTTAAGTTGCATTTAAAAATTACTAATATTAGTTTTCCTTATAAATATGAAGCAATAAATTGCATTTAGTTTCGACCTAAAATTTTAGTATAATAATTACTCTTATTTATTAATAGAAACCAAAAAGAGGTATATTACTGTTAATAATATAATTGAATTATTTATAATTCCTATTAAAGAAATAAAATGTTTAAATAAAAGCCGCTAACTTTATATTTTAATGGTTAAATTCCATTTTTATTTCTTATTTATATAGTTTAAATTAAAACATTATATTTTCACTATAAAAATAAATATAAAATTTTATAAATTTATTTAAAGATTACAATTAATCTCCATTATATCTTCAATATAATACTCTATTTATATAAGCTATTTAAATAAATATTCTTTAAAAAATAAAAAATTAATAATCAAATAACAAAACTTATTAAATAAATTTTTATAAAATTATTCTGAAATACTTGTAATTTTATAGAATAATTTTTTATATTAAAATATAAATTTTGAGCTCCAAAATATTCTCTTCAACCTTGATCTATATTTATAATAATTTGTTTTCCTATAAATAAAGGATAAAAAATTATATTTATAGTAGATAGTATTGGCAAAAATCATATTGTACCTATAAAATTTCTTATTTTATAATAAAATAAAGATATATTAATTTTATAAAAAGAATAAAAAGAAATAAAATATCCAATTAAGCCCCCCAAAATACATACAAATAATGTTAATATTTTTATAAAAATAGGTAAACAAATTATAGGCGGAGAAGGAAAAATTAATCAACTTAATATAGATCCCCCAATAATCACTATAATTAATAATCCTAATATACCTTTTAATATTACTCAACCTTCATCATTTATAGGATGAAAGTTTAATAAATTAAACTCTCCAACTATAGTATAATAAGTAAGTCGAAATGAATAAGCAACAGTTAAACCTGTTGCTAAAAAAAAAATTAAAAAACTAAAAATATTAACATATGATAAAAGAACAATTTCTAATATTAAATCCTTAGAATAAAACCCAGCCAAAAAAGGCATACCACATAATGATAAATTTGCTGTATTAAAACATGATGAAGTTAAAGGTATTTGAGTTAATAAACCTCCCATGCCTCGAATATCCTGAGAATTTATTAAATTATGAATAATAGCTCCAGCACATATAAATAATAAAGCTTTAAATAAAGCATGAGTTAATAAATGAAAAAAAGCTAATTTTAAAAACCCTATTGATAAAATTATTATTATTAATCCTAATTGTCTTAAGGTAGATAAAGCAATAATTTTTTTTAAATCAAATTCAAAATTAGCCCCTAACCCAGATATAAATATAGTTAAACCTGATATTAATAATAAAAAAATACCTAAAGTAGAATCTACAAATAAAAAATTAAATCGAATCAATAAATATACCCCCGCAGTTACCAAAGTAGAAGAATGGACTAATGCAGAAACTGGAGTTGGTGCTGCTATAGCAGCAGGTAACCAAGCAGAAAAAGGAATTTGAGCGCTTTTAGTTATAGCTGCTAATAAAATTAATCAACCAATAATTATTATTTCTTGATTTAATTTTATAAACTCTAAGTAAAAAATATAATTTCAACTTCCAAAATTTAATATTCAAGCAATTGATAATAAAAAAGCAACATCCCCAATTCGATTAGAAAGAGCTGTTAACATCCCTGCATTATAAGATTTTACATTCTGAAAATAAATTACTAAACAATAAGAAACTAATCCTAATCCATCTCACCCTAATAAAATACTAATTAAGTTAGGTCTAATAATTAATAATATTATAGACATAACAAATATCAAAACTAAATAAATAAATCGATTAATATAAATATCTATACTTATATATTCTCCACTAAAAAAAATTACTAAAGATGAAATTAATAATACAAAAGATATAAATATTAAACTTATTCAATCAATTAATAAAGATATTACAATTATATTTGAATTAATTGTTAAAATTTCTCATTCAATAAAATAAATTATATTATTTATTAAAAATAAAATTCTAAATATAAATAATAATAAACTAAAAAAAAAAAGAAAAAAGAAAAACATTAAGCAAATAAACTTTATTTTAATTATCTAAAATGAAAATTCATAACTTTGATTCCACACATCAATATTTTTTATTAAACTATTTAAATTTAAAGTCATATAAAACAAAAATCTGATTTTAAAATTAATAAATTTAAAGGTAATCAATGTAAAAAAAGTAATAAATATTCTCGTATTAAACCCCCAGAATATCTAAAAATTCTAAAATTTAATTGTCCATGTTGTCTATAAGCATAAAAAAATAAAGAATAAGCAGCTCTAAAAAAAGATAATAAAGAAATTATTAATATAGAAATTCAGGATCATCTAATAATTCTATTCAATAATCTAATTTCCCCTAATAAATTTAAAGTAGGGGGAGCTGCTATATTAGAAGAACTTAATAAAAACCATCACATTGCTATTCTAGGTATAAAATTTAATAATCCTTTATTAATTATTAATCTTCGACTTCTTAATCGTTCATAAGAAATATTTACTAAACAAAATAAACCTGATGAACATAATCCATGAGAAATTATTAAAGTATATGCCCCCGAAATACCTCAATAAGTTAAAGTCATTAACCCTCTTAAAGCAATACCTATATGAGCTACCGATGAATAAGCTACTAATGATTTTAAATCTATTTGACGTAAACAAATTAATCTAACTAAAACTCCCCCTACTAAACTAATTCTAATTCAAATAAAATTAAACTTTATTCCAATTTTTATAAATATAGGAAAAATTCGTATTAATCCATACCCCCCTAATTTTAATAAAACTCCAGCTAAAATTATAGATCCTGAAACAGGTGCTTCAACATGAGCTTTAGGTAATCATAAATGAAAAAAAAATATAGGCATTTTAACCAAAAACCCTAAAATTATACAAATATATATAATTTTATTATTAATAGTCTCCAAAATAATAAAATTTAAAGAATTATTGATATAATAAATATAAAAAATACCTAATATTATAGGCAATGACGCAAATAAAGTATAAAATAATAAATAAATTCTTGCTTGTAATCGTTCAGGTTGATATCCTCACCCTAAAATTAAAAATAAAGTTGGAATTAAACTACTCTCAAAAAATAAATAAAATATAAATAAATTTAATCTTCTAAAAGTTAAAAATAAAAAAATTATTAATATTAAAATAAATAATATAAATATATTTATAAAATAATTATATTTATAAATACTTTCTCTTGCTAAATATATTAAGCTACAAATTCATAATCTTAAAATAATTATCCCAAAACTAATTATATCACAACCTAAATAAAATCTAATATGATTATAATAATTTAAATTTACAATATTTAATATTATAATAAATCTACTTAAAAATAAAATATTTTGTACCATTCAGAATATTTTATTTTTTAAAAAACAAATAGGAATTAAAAAAATAAATAAAAACAATATTTTTAACATAATAAAATATTAAAAGATTGAAAAAAATCATTACCATGTGAACGAATTATAGAAACTAAAATAGATAATCCTAAAGCCCCTTCACAAACTCTAAAAGTTAAAAATATTATTAAAAAAAATAACTCAAATCTATATAATATTAAATATATATATATATATATAAATAATCTTAAAACTATAAATTCTAATCTTAACAAACTAGACAACAAATGCTTTCGATTTGAAATAAATCTAATTAACCCTGAAAAAAATATAAATATTGACATAATAATATATAATTTTATAGTCATTTGTTATTGTTATAATAGTTTAATAAAAACATTGGTCTTGTAAATCAAAAATAATAATATTTATTTTAAAACTTCAAGAAAAAAAGAAAACTTCTATCATTAATCTCCAAAATTAATATTTTTATTAAACTATATCTTGATATTATAAATTTAATTTTTATTAATTTTATATTAAGAATAATTTTTATTTTAAGAAAACATCCTTTAATGATAGGGTTAATTTTATTAATTCAAACATTTTGAACTTGTATAATTTCAGGAATATTTTCCTATACTTTTTGATTTTCTTATATTTTATTTATTGTTTTTTTGGGGGGTTTAATAGTTTTATTTATATATATAGTTTCAATTGCATCTAATGAAATATTTAATTTTAAAATAAATTTAATAATTATATTATATTTTATAATCATTATTATAGTATTAATAAATTATAATTTAGATAAAGTATTAATTTACCCTTTTATAATAAATAATGAAATAAATAATTCTACTATAGAAATATATTATTTACCTGAAAATTCTTTAAATTTAATAAAATTATATAATTACCCTATTAATATTTTATTATTTATTATTATTAATTATTTGTTAATAACTTTAATTATTGTAGTTAAAATCACTAATATCTTTAAAGGTCCTTTACGCTCAAATTTATAAATAAATAAATGAATAAACCTTTACGAACAAATAACCCCATTCTTAAAATTATAAATAATGCTTTAGTAGATTTACCAACACCTTTAAATATTTCTGCTTGATGAAATTTTGGTTCACTATTAGGATTATGCTTAATTATTCAAACTATCACAGGATTATTTTTATCTATACATTATACTGCAGATATTCTAATAGCTTTTGATAGAGTTAATCATATTTGCCGTAATGTAAATTATGGTTGATTTTTACGAACTTTACATGCTAATGGTGCTTCTTTTTTTTTTATTTGTATTTATTTACATATTGGTCGAGGAATTTATTATGGTTCCTATATATATACTCATACATGAATAATTGGAGTTTTACTTTTATTTGCTGTAATAGGAACTGCCTTTATAGGTTATGTTTTACCTTGAGGTCAAATATCCTTTTGAGGAGCTACAGTAATTACTAATTTATTATCTGCAGTTCCCTATTTAGGTCAAATATTAGTTCAATGAGTATGAGGAGGTTTTGCTGTAGATAATGCTACTCTTACTCGATTTTATTCAATTCATTTTTTACTTCCTTTTATTGTTATAGCTTTAACAATAATTCACCTACTATTTTTACATCAAACAGGGTCTTCAAATCCATTAGGATTAAATAGTAATATTGATAAAATTCCTTTTCACCCATATTTTTCATTTAAAGATATTTTTGGATTTATTATTTTATTAATAACACTATTAATATTAAATTTAATAAATCCTTATTTATTAGGAGATCCTGATAATTTTATTCCAGCAAATCCTTTAGTTACCCCTATTCATATTCAACCAGAATGATATTTTTTGTTTGCTTATGCTATTTTACGATCTATTCCTAATAAATTAGGGGGAGTAATCGCTTTAGTTATCTCAATTGCTATTTTATTTATTCTTCCTTTTTATAATATAAGTAATTTTAAAGGAACCCAATTTTATCCTATTAATCAATTAATATTTTGAATAATATTAATTACAGTAATTCTACTAACTTGAATTGGAGCACGACCTGTAGAAGCCCCTTATATTATTACAGGACAAATTTTAACTATTAATTATTTTATATACTTTATTATTTCTCCTTTTATAACTAAATTATGAGATAATTTATTAAATTAATTAAGTTAATGAACTTGAAATAAGTATATATTTTGAAAATATAAAATAGAAATTTAAATTTTCTATTAACTTTGTACTAAAAATTTTTCACTAAATAAATAACAATAATATAAATAATAAAATTTTAATACTTAAAAAAAATATAATATAATTTAAAGAAAAAGGCAAAAATCTTTTTCAAAATAAATATATTAATTTATCATAACGAAATCGAGGTAAAGTCCCTCGAACTCAAATAAATATAAAAGAAATAAAAACTAATTTTAAAAAAAAAAGAAAAGAATAAATATCACCCCCTAAAAATAATAAAACTAATAATATTCTTATAAATAAAATTCTTCTATATTCAGCTAAAAAAATTAAAGCAAAACCTCCTCTTCTATATTCAACATTAAATCCAGAAACTAGTTCGGACTCCCCTTCTGCAAAATCAAAAGGAGTTCGATTAGTTTCTGCTAAAGAAGAACAAAATCATACCAACATTAAAGGAAAAGTTAAAACAATAAATCATATATTAAATTGATAATAAACAAAATTTAATAAGTTAAATCCATCAATTAAAAAAATTATAGATAAAAATAATAAAGCTAAACTTACTTCATAAGAAATAGTTTGAGCAATAGCTCGAATACCCCCTAATAAAGCATAATTAGAATTAGAAGATCATCCTGCAATTATTAATGTATATACCCCTAAACTTATACAACATAAAATAAATAAAACTCCTAAATTAAAAGAATAAATTCCCATTAAAATAGGAATAGATATTCATACTAATAAAGATAAAAATAATGAAAAAATTGGAGATAAATAATATCTAATATAATTAGATACTACTGGATAAATTTGCTCCTTTCTAAATAACTTAATAGCATCACAAAAAGGCTGTAAAATACCAATTAATCTTACTTTATTTGGACCTTTACGAATTTGAATATATCCTAATACTTTACGTTCTAATAAAGTTAAAAAAGCTACCCCTACTATTACACAAATAATTAATAATAATCTACTAATTAAAGTTATTAAAAATTCTTTTAATATCAAGTACTATTTATAATATTAATTAATATTATATTATTAAATTCTAAATTTAATACACTAATCTGCCAAAATAGTAAATAATTTTATTATAATTCAAATATTAAATTCTAAATTTTATATTTGGTCCTTTCGTACTAAAATATAATAATTAATTAAGGATAGAAACCAACCTGGCTTACACCGGTTTGAACTCAGATCATGTAAGAATTTAAAGGTCGAACAGACCTAAAATTTTAAACATCTACACCTAAATTTTCTCTTAATCCAACATCGAGGTCGCAAACTTTTTTATTAATATGAACTTTTAAAAAATATTACGCTGTTATCCCTAAGGTAATTTAAACTATAATCATTATTAATGGATCAATAAATCAATTATATATTGTAAAAAAAATATAAAAGTTAATTAAATCTTACTATCACCCCAACAAAATAAATTACTTAATAAAAATATATAAAATCTAATAAATTATTTATTAAATAATTTATAAAATTCTATAGGGTCTTCTCGTCCTATAATATCATTTTAGCTTTTTTACTAAAAAATAAAATTCTATTAAAATTTTATGAAACAGTTAATATTTTGTCTAACCCTTCATACAAGCCTTAAATTACAAGACTAATGATTATGCTACCTTTGTACGGTCAAAATACCGCAGCCTTTTAAAATTCAATGGGCAGGCCAAACTTTATATTAAATTCAAAAAGACATGTTTTTGATAAACAGGCAAATATTTATTTGCCGAATTATTTATAAAATATTTAATCAAAAATTATTAATTTTATTTATAAATATATATATATATACTAATTTAATCATTATTTCTTTATTATTTTTATTAAAATAAATATTATAATAAATAATTAAAATTTAATAATTAAATTATTTTAAATAACTATATAAATATATAAATTATAACATAATTTTTAATAATAGCTATTTATAAGCTTATATTAATAAAATATTTAAATAAATTTTTAAAAATTTATTTAAAAGCTTATCCCTTTAAATACTATTATTAATTAATTAAATTATTAAAAAAATAATAATTTAATAATAAATAAATAAATTAAATTTATTTCTTATAAAACTAGATATTAATAAGAACGAAAACATTTCATTTCAAATTATTTATTATTAATAATTATTCTACATTAACTAATATAAATAACTAAATCTCTTACTTTCGAGAAAATTAAAAATTATTAATTTTTAATTAATTAACCCTGATACACAAGGTACAATAAACAAAATTTTCTTTTATAAAAATTATTTTTCAAATTATTTCAATTATTCTTTATCAATACTAATAAACTATTATAAAAATTATTTATTTTTTAAAAAATATAAAACTATATTATTATATAATTATTTTTAATAATAAATTAATAAAACATACATCTATATAAATAAATAAATATTTATTTAATTTAATTCGATTTGCACGAATATTTTTTTAATGTAAATAAAAATCTTTACTAAATAAGATTTAAATTAACATTCTAGAAACACTTTCCAGTACCTCTACTATGTTACGACTTATCTTATTTTAATAATAAGAGCGACGGGCAATATGTACATAATTTAGAGCTAAAATCAACTAATTTAACTTTAATTAATTTACATTCAAATCCAATTTAAATAAAATTTTTCAATCCTATTACCAAAAATAATTTTATTGTAACCCATTTTAACTTAATTATAAACTGCACCTTGATCTGACATAATTAAAATTTTATATTTTAGAAAATTTTTACCCTCTAAAGAAATTCTGATGACGACGATATACAAATTAAATAAAATTAAGTAAGATATATTGTGGATTATCAATTATTAAACAAGTTCCTCTGAATAGACTTAAATTACCGCCAAATTTATTAAATTTCAAGAATAATCTACTACTACTTTAACTTTATTAATTTACATTTCTAATAATAGGGTATCTAATCCTAGTTTATCAAATAAATTTCATAGCTTAAATTAAATTCCATATTATTAATTCAATTAGTTTAAAATTTTACCTAATAAACTCATACTTTTAATAAATAAATTACATATAATATATAACTATAATTAAAAAAAATTTTAATTATACTAATTGTATAACCGCGGTAGCTGGCACAATTTTTACCAGTATTAAATAATATTACTAATTCTAAATTTATTTAATAATTAATATTAATTACTGCGAATAAAATATCTTTATCTTAATTTTTAAAATTAAGATATTATCCTACAAATATTTACATGTAAATTAAATTATAACTAAAATATAAAACTAAAATTAAATTTATTATTTATTTATATACAATTTTTATAAAGATATTACTTAATTTTAATATTAGACATTTTAACTTCAATAATAAAAATTATTAGATTTTTGGGCTGCGTTCCGCCCAAAATACTAGATTTTTAATTAAGATATATTTATAAACATTAACTAATTATAACCAATTCTGCCCCCAAAATTAATTTTATAATCAATTTTTATACAAATTCATATTAAAAACCTATTGATAAATAAATAACCATTAATAATTTATTAAATAAATAACATTAACTAATTATAACCAATTCTGCCCCCAAAATTAATTTTTAATTAATTTTATATTATCTTTAATTATTAAGATATATTTATTTATTTATATACAATTTTTATAAAGATATTACTTAATTTTAATATTAGACATTTTAACTTCAATAATAAAAATAAAATGTTTTAATTATAATTATATTTACTTCTTTTTTTTATATTAAAAAAATGTTTTAATTATAATTATATTTACTTCTTTTTTTTATATTAAAAAAATGTTTTAATTATAATTATATTTACTTTTAA